CCCTGTCTTTATAGTTATAATTGAGGAAAAGATTCTATACATAATATATATGTATATCGAAGTGATACCCCCCGATTCCCCCAAAAAAGAGAATCATTTCTTTCAATACTCACTCGTTGTTAGTTAACAATCCTAGTGATTGGATCCATAGGCTTAATTCTGATAGGAAAGAAAAGAATAAAATGATTATTAATCGAATGACTATTCATCTATTGTATTTTTGTCAAATAGGGGGCGGTAAGACTCTATGGAAAAATGGTGGTTCAATTCAATGTTGTTTAACGAAAAGTTAGAACATAGGTGTGGGCTAAGTAAATCAATGGATAGTTCTGATACTATTGAAAATAGCAGTGGAAGTGAAGAACCCACTATCAATGATACGGGGAAAACCACTCCTAGTTCGAGTAATAGTGACAGTTATACTTTCAGTAATGTTGATTATTTATTGGATATCGGGAATATTTTGAGTTTGATCTCTGATGACACCTTTTTAGTTAGGGATAGTAATGGTGACAGTTATTCTGTCTATTTTGATATTGAAAATCAAATTTTTGAGATTGACAATGATAGTTCTTTTATGAGTGAACTAGAAAGTTTTTTTTCTAGTTATTTAAATAGTGGGTCCCAGAGTAAGAATCACTACTATTATCATTACATGTATGATACTCAATCTAGTTGGAATAATCACATTAATAGTTGCATTAATAGTTATCTTAATTTTGAAGTTAGTATTAATAGTTCTATTTCAGGTGATACCAACAATTACAGTAACAGTTATAACTATGGTTTCATTTATACTGAAAGTGTAAGTCGTAGTGAAAGCGGGGATTCTAGTATAAAAACTAGTAGTAATGGCAGCGATCCCGATATAGGAGAAGAGTCTAATGATAATCATTCCGATGTAAGTCAAAAATACAGACATTTATGGGTTCAATGTGAAAATTGTTATGGATTAAATTATAAAAAATTTTTTAAGTCAAAAATGAATATTTGTGAACAGTGTGGATATCATTTGAAAATGAGTAGTTCAGATAGAATCGAACTTTCGATTGATTCGGACACTTGGAATCCTATGGATGAGGAAATGGTCTCTATAGACCCTATTGAATTTCATTCAGAGGAAGAACCTTATAAAGATCGTATCGATTCTTATCAAAGAAAGACAGGTTTAACTGAAGCTATTCAAACAGGCATAGGTCAACTAAATGGTATTCCGATAGCAATTGGGGTTATGGATTTTCAGTTTATGGGAGGTAGTATGGGATCCGTAGTCGGCGAGAAAATCACTCGTTTAATTGAGTATGCTACTAATCGATCTTTACCTGTCATTATTGTATGTGCTTCTGGGGGAGCACGCATGCAAGAAGGAAGTTTGAGCTTGATGCAAATGGCTAAAATATCTTCTGCTTTATATGATTATCAATCAAATAAAAAGTTATTCTATGTATCAATCCTTACATCTCCTACAACTGGTGGAGTAACAGCCAGTTTTGGTATGTTGGGAGATGTCATTATTGCTGAACCAAATGCCTACATTGCATTTGCGGGTAAAAGAGTAATTGAACAAACATTGAATAAAACAGTACCCGAAGGTTCACAAGCGGCTGAGTATTCATTCCAAAAGGGCTTATTCGACCCAATCGTACCACGTAATCCTTTAAAGGGTGTTCTGAGTGAATTATTTCAGCTCCACGGTTTCTTTCCTCTGAATCAAAATTCAATAAATTAAAGTTTAAAGTATAGCACTCGATCCAATTATTTGTAGCGAACGGGTATTTGTATTTAGTTCATCGTAAAAAAAACTTAAATGGTGTTTTCTTTGGTGACATCAGTTCTACTTGTAGTAAGAGCCTGAAGTTTCGGATAATTATTATTATTTTTTTTATCTTTTCCGCCAGATCCATTTTTTATCTTACCCCTATTAATGATTAGTAATCAGGAACCCTTTATTAATCAATAGGATAAAAAAAGATATAAAGAGTGAGTTTCTCCTTCTGAGGAATTGGGGAAAGGAAAGACAGAAAGAAAATAAAAAGAATTTTCTCTGGCCTTCTTACGTATTAATTTCATTTTCATATATACAATTAAAATATAGACAATAATATATCTTATTTAGAATTTATATTATATTCATTTTATTCATTTAGAATTTCTTATATTATATTTAGAATTTCTTATACTTAACTTAATATAATCTTATATTATAATAATCTTATATTAAGTATAAGATTATATAAGAAATATAGAAGACATATAGAATAGAAAGAAGTTATTTCTATATCTATTGAGAACCCTCACTCTTATTATAGAATCGAGTTACCATTTGTTTTGTTGGATGGGATTAGTGAAAGCCGCGAACTCATAATTTTAATAAAAACCCCTATTAGAAAAATATAAAGACGAAAAAAAGGATGGGAGAAGAAGAATAATCAAATTTATTATCTTATATTAAAGCGAATTATCATACATATTTATGGAGAAAGATGAATAGGTACACTTAATTCAGGTCTATTTTCCTTGCACTTATTAACTACTTAATATTATTTATATTAGATATACTTATTAGATATACTTATCATAAGATATCTTTATAATACAAATATTAAATAATACAAATATTAAATTGGGGCATCCATTCTATGACAGATCTACCCTCTATTTTTGTGCCTTTAGTGAGCCTAGTATTTCCGGCAATTGCAATGGCTTCTTTATCTCTTCATGTCCAAAAAAATACGATTGTCTAGATTTGATGGGACCAAATTTCATCAATTTATTTCAACGCTGGATCATAATACAGATATGTATTTAGTGTAATATGGTACAATATGTGGCTCTTTCCAAACACAATTGAAAGACTGATATGTATATGGATACATGATACCTGCATAAATGCATATTATATGCATGCAGGTATGGGTATAGCTGATTAAAAATAGATCAGCGAATATTTTTAAATATAAAGTCAATGTATCTAACTAATTACTCCTAAGAGTTCCCGTCAAAATAGTGCTAGTTGATGAGAGTTACTTCGGGGTCAAGAAAAGTAAAGTCAAATTAATTTGGGTTATTTTCTCAATTCCAATCGAATACAACCGGATCTAGTATAGTATAAGTAAGTATAGTATGAACTGGCGATCAGAACATATCTGGATAGAACTTATAATGGGGTCTCGAAAAACAAGTAATTTTTGTTGGGCCTGTATCCTTTTTTTAGGTTCATTAGGATTCTTAGTTGTTGGAACTTCCAGTTATCTTGGTAGGAATCTGATATCTGTAGTTCCATCTCAGCAAATTCTTTTTTTTCCGCAAGGGATCGTAATGTCTTTTTATGGGATCGCGGGTCTATTTATTAGCTCCTATTTGTGGTGTACAATGGCGTGGAATGTAGGTAGTGGTTATGACCGATTTGATAGAAAAGAAGGAAGAGTTTTTATTTTTCGTTGGGGATTTCCTGGAATAAATCGTCGTATATTCCTTCGTTTCCTTATGAGAGATATCCAATCCCTCAGAATGGAGGTTAAAGAGGGTCTTTATCCGCGTCGTGTCCTTTATATGGAAATCAGAGGCCAAGGGGCCGTTCCCTTGACTGGCACTGATGAGAATCTTACTCCACGAGAAATTGAACAAAAAGCTGCCGAATTAGCCTATTTCTTGCGCGTACCAATTGAGGTATTTTGAAATGAACTGAAGAATTCATGTTTTCTCAGTATGAGGGAAGGAACTTGCTAATTCCCCTTTTAATACAATTGAAGTTTCTTCAAAAGGCTCATTTAATCAAAACATATTTGATTGTATTTTCCCCTTCTGTTAGCGGGGAAACCCACATGGAATAAAACAAAAGCGGGAGATCATATATGGAACAACTAAACTATAATAAAAAGCAATTTTTTATATACCAAAACCCGTTTTTTTGTATGCGGAGGGAGCCCAATTTATACTAATAAAAAGTCTAATTTCAAAATCCGAATAATATTCGTTACTTCAAGTGGATTTTCGAGTATTCATCGACAGGAACAAACGAAGATGAAATGAGTTGGAATTTATCCAATTGAGATATCTCTGGGAATCATATTTGCTTCTTTTTTTTCATCTGAAAAGGACAAGGACCCTTATTCTATTTCTTCTATTTCTATATTTTTTATAGATCTAAGGACTAAATTTTGACACAAAAATGGGAATAGATTCATAGGTTGGATCTCTTGTTATAGAATTCGTGTTCAGAAAAATATAAATCAGATAGAATCGACGAATGAAGCAGATTCATTAACAATTCACAGATAAAAAATGAAAAAAAAAAAGAAAGCATTGACCTCCCTCCCATATCTTGTATCCATAGTATTTTTGCCCTGGTGGGTCTCTCTCTCATTTAATAAAAGTCTAGAACCTTGGGTTATTAATTGGTGGAATACCCGACAATCCGAAATTTTCTTGAATGATATTCAAGAGAAAAGCGTTCTAGAAAGATTTATAGAATTAGAAGAACTATTCCTGTTGGATGAAATGATAAAGGAATACCCGGAAACACATATACAAAAGCTTCGTATAGGAATACACAAGGAAACGATACAATTAGTCAAAACACACGATGAGTATCATCTCCATATCATTTTTAATTTCTCAACAAATATAATCTGTTTCGCTATTCTCAGCGGTTATTTTATTCTGGGTAATGAAGAACTTGTTATTCTTAATTCGTGGGTTCAGGAATTCCTCTATAACTTGAGTGACACAATAAAAGCTTTTTCAATTCTTTTAGTTACTGATTTATGGATCGGATTTCATTCGACCCATGGTTGGGAACTTATGATTGGTTCGGTCTACAATGATTTTGTATTGGCTCATAATGATCAAATTATATCCGGTCTTGTTTCCACTTTTCCGGTTATTCTAGATACGATTGTGAAATATTCGATCTTCCATTATTTAAATCGTGTATCTCCTTCGCTTGTAGTCATTTATCATTCAATGAGCGAATAAAGAACTTATTTGCCTGATATTAA